CCCTTTTCGCTCCGCTTAGCCCTATCCCCTTCTAGGGGTATTTTAGTGATAGGTTCTATAGGAACTGGACGATCCTATTTGGTCAAATACCTAGCGACAAACTCCTATGTTCCTTTCATTACGGTATTTCCAAACAAGTTCCTGTATGATAAGTCTAAAGGTTATCCTATTGACGATATCGATTTTGATGATAGTGACGATATCGATTTTGATGATAGTGACAATATCGATATTGATGATAGTGACGATATTGATGATGACCTTGATATGGAGCTGCTAACTATGACGAATGTGCTAACTATTATGGATATGACGCCAAAAATAGACCGATTTGATATCACCCTTCAATTCGAATTAGCAAAAGCAATGTCTCCTTGCATAATATGGATTCCAAACATTCATGATCTGTATGTGAATGAGTCGAATTACTTATCCCTCGGTCTATTAGAGAACTATCTCTCCAGGGATTGTGAAAGATGTTCCACTAGAAATATTCTTGTTATTGCTTCGACTCATATTCCCCAAAAAGTGGATCCCGCTCTAATAGCTCCGAATAAATTAAATACATGTATTAAGATACGAAGGCTTCTTATTCCACAACAACGAAAGCACTTTTTCATTCTTTCCTATACTAGAGGATTTCACTTGGAAAAGAAAATGTTCCATACTAACGGATTCGGGTCCATAACCATGGGTTTCAATGCACGAGATCTTGTAGCACTTATCAATGAGGTCCTATCAATTAGTATTACACAGAAGAAATCAATTATAGAAACTAATACAATTAGATCAGCTCTTCATAGACAAACTTGGGATTTGCGATCCCAGGTAAGATCGGTTCAGGATCATGAGATCCTTTTCTATCAGATAGGAAGGACTGTTGCACAAAATGTACTTCTAAGTAATTGCCCCATAGATCCTATATCTATCTATATGAAGAAGAAATCATGTAAGGAAGGGGATTCTTATTTGTACAAATGGTACTTCGAACTTGGAACGAGCATGAAGAAATTAACGATACTTCTTTATCTTTTGAGTTGTTCTGCCGGATCGGTCGCTCAAGATCTTTGGTCTTCATCCGGACCCAATGAAAAAAATTGGATCACTTCTTATGGCTTCGTTGAGAATGATTCTGATCTAGTTCATGGCCTATTAGAAGTAGAAGGCGCTTTGACGGGATCCTCACGGACAGAAAAAGATTGCAGCCAGTTTGATAATAATCGAGTGACACTACTTCTTCGGTCCGAACCAAGGAATCAGTTAGATATGATGCAAAATGGATCTTGTTCTATCGTTGATCAGAGATTTCTATATGAAAAATACGAATCGGAGTTTGAAGAAGGGGAAGGAGCCTTCGACTCACAACAGATGGAGGAGGATTTATTCAATCACATAGTTTGGGCTCCTCGAATATGGCGCCCTTATGGCAATATATTTGATTATATCGAAAGGCCCACTGAATTGGGATTTCCTTATTGGGCCGGGTCATTTCGGGGCAAGCGGATCATTTATCATAAAGAGGATGAGCTTCAAGAGAATGATTCAGAGTTCTTGCAGAGTGGAACCATGCAGTACCAGACACGAGATAGATTTTCCAAAGAACAAGGCTTTTTTCGAATAAGCCAATTCATTTGGGATCCTGCGGATCCATTCTTTTTCCTATTCAAAGATCAGTCCTTTGTCTCTGTGTTTTCCCGTCGAGAATTCTTTGCAGATGAAGAGATGTTAAAGGGGCTTATTACTTCCCAAACAAATCCTCCTACATCTATGTATAAACGCTGGTTCATCAAGAATACGCAAGAAAAGCACTTCGAATTGTTGATTCATCGCCACAGATGGCTTAGAACCAATAGTTCATTATCTAATGGATCTTTTCATTCTAATACTCTATCTGAGAGTTATCAGTATTTATCAAATCTGTTCCTATCTAACGGAACGTTATTGGATCAAATGACAAAGACATTGTTGAGAAAGAGATGGCTTTTCCCAGATGAAATGAAACATTTGATTCATGTAACAGGAGAAAGATTTCCCATTCCTTAGCCATAAAATAAAGATATGTGGCCATGAAAAAGGGATTAAGTGGAACAGAATTGGCCAGGTGGTAGAGTCGTGGAAATACTTGTTTATTCCATATTTTGGATCTTAGCTCCATGGAACAATATGTTACTGCAGAAAGATGGAAGAATTGAAATCTTAGATCAAAACACTATGTATGGATGATATGAACTGCCTAAACAAGAATTCTTGAACGGCGAAAGAGCCTATTTACTCATTACATCAAACAATTTCCATTAATGAAACCATGTCAATCCATCGGAAAATCAAAAATACGCATGTCCGATGAAATAGTTGTTGCTATCTGCTCCAATAATGAATCATTGGTTTAACTGAATAACTAAATAAAATAGTAGGTAGACCTTTTTCTTCGTCTCAGGTCGATGGATCTTCTCAATTGGAAGATCTCCTATATGGATAATACACATTCCAGTTGACCGAG